CTTGGGAGCCTATGGATGAAGACATGGTCTCTCTGGATCCCATTGAATTTCATTCGGAGGAGGAGCCTTATAAAAATCGTATCGATTCTTATCAAAGAAAGACAGGATTAACCGAGGCTATTCAAACAGGTATAGGGCAATTAAACGGTATTAACGTAGCAATTGGGGTTATGGATTTTCAGTTTATGGGGGGTAGTATGGGATCCGTAGTTGGGGAGAAAATTACCCGTTTGATTGAATACGCCACTAAAGAATTTCTACCTCTTATTATAGTGTGTGCTTCCGGAGGGGCACGCATGCAAGAAGGAAGTTTGAGCTTGATGCAAATGGCTAAAATATCTGCTGCTTTATATGATTATCAATCAAATAAAAAGTTATTCTATGTACCAATCCTTACATCTCCTACTACCGGCGGGGTGACAGCTAGTTTTGGTATGTTGGGGGATATCATTATTGCCGAACCCCATGCCTACATTGCCTTTGCGGGTAAAAGAGTAATTGAACAAACATTAAATAAAACAGTACCCGAAGGTTCACAAGCGGCTGAGTATTTATTCCAGAAGGGCTTATTCGATCTAATCGTACCACGTAATCCTTTAAAAAGCGTTCTGAGTGAGTTATTTCAACTCCACACTTTCTTTCCTTTGAATCAAAATTAGAACATGAAGTTGAATTATTTTGAGCAAACAAGTAATTAGTTTATCGGAATAATAGAATTTGATCTTTCTATACCTTACGATAATCCTATTTTGACTAAGAATCCCTGCTGGATGGGATTCTAACAAACCCTTTAATATATAAAACTAAATAAATAGAATCTAATTCATTTTTAAGAAACTTTTTGCTTAGTAAATTAAATTTGAAGACAAGAGAAAAAAATGAATCAAATAATATCTCATCCATATCCTTTCAAATCTTTCATGTAGAGGGATGAAAAACTACATTATATACTCATTTAGAATTAGAATAGATTAGAGATATTAAGTAATAATAATTCCAATTTAGAATTATCAAATTATACTTATAATAAGATATAAGATATCTTTATATATAATATCTTTATATTCTATAAATATAAAATCTAAATAATAATAACAGGTACAAATAGTAAAGCGAGGTACCCATTCTATGACAACTCTTAACTTTCCCTCTGTTTTGGTCCCTTTAGTAGGCCTAGTATTTCCGGCAATCGCAATGGCTTCTTTATTTCTTCATGTTCAAAAAAACAAGATTGTTTAGAGCCGAGGGCACAAAATCTCATTTTTAAACTGACGCTTGTATCATAACACAGATATCCTTTTAGCAAAATATGGTATAAGCGTCTTCCGACGAAAATCTCCCAAAATGCTATATTCTAGCTATTTTCAAATAGACCCGAATTGGCGGACGGCTGAATTGTAAAGTTGGTCTATCTATATGCATGTAGCTATCTTTAGTGAGATCATACGAAGGGTATGTTATTAGTTTAGATCTAACCAATTTAATGAATTACTCCTAAAGGTTCACATCAAACTAGTGCTAGTTGATGCGAGTTACTTCGGAAACAAAAGGACTAAAGTAAAATTCATTTGGGGTATTCTCTCAATTCCAAAAAAAAGCAACTGGATCAAGTATGAGTTGTCGATCAGAACATATATGGATAGAACCTATAACAGGGGCTCGAAAAACAAGTAATTTCTGCTGGGCTGTTATCCTTTTTTTAGGTTCATTAGGATTCTTGTTGGTTGGAACCTCGAGTTATCTTGGTAGAAATTTGATATCTTTATTTCCGTCTCAGGAAATCGTTTTTTTTCCACAAGGAATTGTGATGTCTTTCTATGGGATCGCGGGTCTTTTTATTAGCTCTTATTTGTGGTGCACAATTTCGTGGAATGTAGGTAGTGGTTATGATCGATTTGATAGAAAAGACGGAATAGTGTGTATTTTTCGTTGGGGATTTCCTGGAAAAAATCGTCGGGTCTTCCTCCGATTTCTTATAAAAGATATTCAGTCCGTCAGAGTAGAAGTTAAAGAGGGTATTTATGCTCGTCGTGTCCTTTATATGGATATCAAAGGCCAGGGAGCCATTCCATTGACTCGTACTGATGAGAATTTTACTACACGGGAAATGGAACAAAAAGCTGCTGAATTGGCCTATTTCTTGCGTGTACCAATTGAAGTGTTTTAAGAAATGAGCCGACAAATGCATGCTTTCTCAGCAGGAGGGCAAAAACGCAAGAATCCTCTTTTTCTATAACATAACTTAATTGAAATTTCTTCAGAACATCCATTCGAGTCAAAGCAGACATATATGGAACAATTCAAAAAAAAAATAATAATAAAAAAGAGTGAATAGATTCATAGATTCGATAACTTGTAATAGAACTGATGCGTGAGAGAAATATTAGATTACATAAAGTCGACGAATAAGATTCATTAACAATTCACAGATGAAAAAATGGCAAAAAAGAAAGCATTAACTCCTCTTTTCTATCTTGCATCTATAGTATTTTTGCCTTGGTGGATTTCGCTCTCATTTCAAAAAAGTCTGGAATCATGGATTACAAATTGGTGGAATACTAGGCAATCCGAAACTTTTTTGAATGATATTGAAGAAAATAGTATTCTAGAAAAATTCAAAGAATTAAAGGAACTCCTCCTCTTAGAGGAAATGATCAAGGAATACTCGGAGACACATCTACAAAACCTTCGTATAGGAATTCACAAAGAAACAATCCAATTAATCAAGATACACAATGAGGGTCGTATTCATACGATTTTGCACTTCTCGACAAATATAATCTGTTTCATTATTCTAAGTGGTTATTCTATTTTGGGTAATAAAGAACTTGTTATTCTTAACTCTTGGGCTCAGGAATTCCTATATAACTTAAGTGACACAATAAAAGCTTTTTCTCTTCTTTTATTAACTGATTTATGTATCGGATTTCATTCGCCCCATGGTTGGGAACTGCTGATTGGCTTTGTCTACAAGGATTTTGGATTTGTTCATAATGATCAAATTATATCTGGCCTTGTTTCCACTTTTCCAGTCATTCTAGATACAATTTTAAAATATTGGATTTTCCGTTATTTAAATCGCGTATCTCCGTCACTTGTAGTGATTTATCATTCAATGAATGACTGAAAAATTATCTACCTAATCTAATTATAATGTTTCTTATTACTTTGCAGTTGTACATAAGCAAAGCATTGAAAAAACTTTATATTTCTACCCATCCCGGAGATTCATCCTATATTCCTATATATTAATCCAGTCAAATTATTATTATTCCAGTAAATAACAGAATCGTGGATAGGAAACTCCATTAGTGACCTACCCCAATTTATTGTAGAAATTTTCGGGATCAATGGTTGGACCATGCAAACTAGAAATACTTTTTCTTGGATAAAGGAACAGATTACTCGATCTATTTCCATATCGCTCATGATATATATCATAACTCGTACATCCATTTCAAATGCATATCCCATTTTTGCACAGCAGGGTTATGAAAATCCACGAGAAGCCACTGGACGTATTGTATGCGCCAATTGCCATTTAGCTAATAAACCAGTGGATATTGAGGTTCCGCAAGCGGTACTTCCCGATACTGTATTTGAAGCAGTTGTTCGAATTCCCTATGATATGCAACTGAAACAAGTTCTTGCTAATGGTAAAAAGGGGGGTTTGAATGTAGGGGCTGTTCTTATTTTACCAGAGGGTTTTGAATTAGCCCCTCCCGATCGTATTTCCCCCGAGATAAAAGAAAAGATGGGCAATCTGTCTTTTCAGAGTTATCGCCCCAACCAAAAAAATATTCTTGTCATAGGCCCTGTTCCTGGTCAGAAATATAGTGAAATCACCTTTCCTATTCTTTCCCCCGACCCCGCTACTAAGAAAGACATTCATTTCTTAAAATATCCTATATACGTAGGCGGAAACAGAGGAAGGGGCCAAATTTATCCTGATGGGAGCAAGAGTAACAATACAGTTTATAATGCTACAGCATCAGGTATAGTAAGCAAAATCCTACGAAAAGAAAAGGGGGGATACGAAATAACCATAGCGGATGCATCCGATGGACGTCAAGTGGTTGATATTATCCCTCCGGGGCCAGAACTTCTTGTTTCAGAAGGTGAATCTATCAAATTGGATCAACCGTTGACAAGTAATCCTAATGTGGGCGGATTTGGTCAGGGAGATGCAGAAATAGTACTTCAAGATCCATTACGTGTACAAGGTCTTTTGTTCTTCTTCGCATCTGTGATTTTGGCACAAATCTTTTTGGTTCTTAAAAAGAAACAGTTCGAGAAGGTTCAATTGTCCGAAATGAATTTCTAGACTGGCGTATTTATCGACATCAAGTTTGTAAAAAGCATTAGCAATTATCTATGATAAAAAATGAAATTAGAAAAAGAATTTTGTTCTTTTAGACTCTTTTTCTATGAGATGCCGGGAATTCCTTGTACGACATTCCTAGACATAGTATATAGAAAGACTCTTTGACTTGACCCCTTCTTTTTTTTTTCAAAATTGGGGCTATGTTGCTATTGTCAGATTGAAATGTAAAAAATGCATTTCATTCTAATACATTTCACTTTGGCTAGATCCTATCCAAAAGTAAACGGGAAATAGAACGGATAAATATAAATGAAGGGAGCAAATATTTCTGGGAGGGTTTATTCGTCTTCCTAGTCTTCGACACAAGAAAAGGGGTGTGAAAAATCCTTTTCTTGTGTCGAAATAATAATGATTCTTTATACTGTTCGTCAAACATTCCTAGTGTTAGTTTCTGTTTTTTACAGATGTATCAGAACGTTTTTTGGAGTTATTGCGTATTGTATTAATTATTATATTATAAATTCTATTACAATAATTAATAATTACATATACTATAAAAAGTGGTGGACAAACAAAAGAGGAGGGGAAAATTTGTTGAGTAAATAGAACTTCGTCAATGAACTTATAAAAAAATATTATAATTAATTAAGAACTCAACGGGACCTTCTACCTTAAA